CAATACAGACGTGGTGATCAATTGGACTTTTGATTAATTAAAATATTGTTTTATTTTATTAACCTCCTGGGGATTAGAGAAAGAGGATCGATTCTAGATTACTTTTTATTTGTCTAATTATAATTCGTGAATTCACTTCGACTTACCAAGAATAGAATCACGCTCTGTAGGATTTGAACCTACGACATCGGGTTTTGGAGACCCACGTTCTACCGAACTGAACTAAGAGCGCTTTCTTATCACAATAGATAGATAAGATTGTTGTTTTTTGTAACATAAAACTCTATCTACATACTGTATGCATACGATATCGATTATATCGAGTATCATAAAAAAGGAGAGATTCTGTAATGTCCAATTTCAACAAATTCCTACTTACTTCTTAGAGTAAAAGTAATTAGGTAGGGATGACAGGATTTGAACCCGTGACATTTTGTACCCAAAACAAACGCGCTACCAAGCTGCGCTACATCCCTTTTTTTAATTCAATTGGTTACAATAGTCTAATTGTAAAGAATCCTTGTATTGTTTTCCACATTCCGAGTTATTTACTAAAAAATGACAATATTTTTCTTGCCATGCTATGTCTTGTTTTTGATCTCATATCATATAAAGTATTTAGATATTTATCTATCTGATATCTGAAAAAACCTGTCGTATCGTGAATGCTCAGTTCTGTAGTTCTATTATTTTTATTAAATAATATTTTATCTACTGGATCTTTGGCCATTTTTTTTTAGCTTATGGATTTCGTTTACAAATCCAAGTGATCCTTGACTATCTATATATATATTTGCTCATAGACTAGACATGTATTACCTTTATTTTGTACATTAAATAAATTAAGAAGGAGCACTTTCAATGCAAAATCTAAAAACATATCTTTCCGTAGCACCGGTACTCAGTACTCTATGGTTTGGGTCTCTAGCCGGTCTATTAATAGAAATCAATCGTTTTTTCCCGGATGCATTGACATTCCCCTTTTTTTCATTCTAGTTATTAACATAGGATAAGGGGTAATGAAGATTAGAGAAAGAATCCATTTTCTGTGACTAATACCCCCCTTTATTTTCATTCGAGTCTTAACTTAAGTTTTGATGAAGTTGAATATACTTTATCTTCTTTATTGCCCTATTTTAAAATAGGGCAATAAAGAAGATAAAAAAAGGCGGGATAGAAAGAACAAGGTGAGTTTAGCATAAGAGTATTATACATGATACTTAAAAAAAAAATCACTTTAAAAGGAATACTATATGTAACTTTTTAGTTATAAAATTTTTGAATACGTTTAATATATAAACTTTTATTACTCTATTGATTGTAACGACCTTTTTTTTAATTTTAGTTCGACTTAGCATACATCTATCTTTTTGATTTTCCTTTCGGGTCGAGAATAAAAAAATTGTTTGAATAAAAAAAAAGGAGGTTCATGGCTAAGGGGAAAGATGTCCGAGTAAAAGTTATTTTGGAATGTAATAGTTGTGTTCGAAAGAGTCTTAAAAAGAGTTTTAATAAGGAATCAAGGGGCGTTTCCAGATATATTACTCAAAAGAATCGACATAATACACCTAGTCGGTTAGAATTTAGAAAATTCTGCCCCTATTGTTACAACCATACAATTCATGGAGAGATAAAGAAATAAAATAGATCGAACCGAACGTCGGGCTATCATCCTTTCAATTCAATGAAGGGTCCAAAACAAAAAAATTATAATATATTATTTACTATACTTTTTTTTATTTTATTTTTTTTTTAATTGATAAAAAAAAAAATAAAAGAGAAATAAACAAACCAAATCCTATTTCGGCTGGACCTAAAAAAATTAGAATTAAAATTAAGAAGTAGGATTTTGGGTAGAAGGCAGAAATGAACCAAACTATGGATAAATCCAAGCGACCCTTTATTAAATCCAAGCGATCTTTTCGTAGGCGTTTGCCCCCGATACAACCGGAGGATCGAATTGATTATAGAAACATGAGTTTAATTAGTCGATTTATTAGTGAACAAGGAAAAATTTTATCTAGGCGAGTAAATCGATTAACTTTGAAACAACAACGATTAATTACGATTGCTATAAAACAAGCTCGTATTTTATCGTTGTTACCTTTTCTTAATAATGAGAAACAATTTGAAAGAAATGAATCGACTACTAAAACTTATAGTTTTAGAACCAAAAAGAAATAAAAAAAAAAATAATAATAATAGACTTTTTCTTTATTTAATTGATAATAAGAATGGAGTTGAATAAAAAAATAAAAAAAGGAATCTGAACTCAAACACGAATTACCGCTTTATTCTAAAAAAACCCAAGACTCCCGATTTTTTTTCGTATCGTAACATAAAAAAAATCGTAAAAAATCTTTTTGACTCCCGGAGAATAAACTCCGGGTAATTTCATTTAAATCATTTCGGAGCATTTGTTCGAATCTTATTTTTTTATGATATCATTTGAAATCATATAAAGACAATTCCGATTTAATATAGCTATTTGTGCAAGTACTTTACGATTAAGAAGCAACTGTTTCTTGTACAGATCATTTAAAAATTGACTATAATTATAGTATACCCCCTTTTCGCGAATTACTGCGTTTATCCGAGTGATCCATAAACGACGAAAATCTCTCTTTTGCCTATCTCTATCCCTATGAGCCGAAATTAAAGCTCTTATTTTCTGTTGAGCAATGGTTCGGGTAAGTCTTGAATGAGCCCCTCGAAAGGTTGATGCAACTAAACGCATTTTTGTTCTACGTCTCCGAGCTATATATCCTCGTCTAACTCTAGTCATTGAATAAATAAAACTTTGATGAATAACTAATTGATTTTCTTTCGTTGAGTTATTCTTTTCTCCCCTCCTGGTCTATTAATAACAAAACAGATTTTTCCAATGTATAAAAAAAATCCCAATGGTTTTTGCTGCTATAACCTTCCCAACCACGATTTTTTTCGACATTTAGTCTTGAAACAAGACAAAAAACTAATAAGAAATAAATTTTATTAATATATCAAATACAAATAAAAGTCAATAACTGAAAAGTAAAAATTCAATTTCAATATAGTTAAAATAAATAAAGATAAAGAAAAAATAAATAGTGGGTTCCTTCGTTTCTATGGTTCCTTCTTAAACGGTGAGGTCCTCTCTATACACCGGAGCCTCTTACTTCATTTATGATAACTTGTACAGTTCAAACTTTTTTTGGCTCTACCCATGAATTATCCAGTAATAGATCTTTCACAATTAGATCCATCTATACAGTAACAGTATTTTTTTTTGAAGGTTAGCTAAATAGCTGACCCGATTAGTCCGTTCTTGCAAATAAAGAAAGCATAACATAATTTATTTCTCTTAAATAAAGGATTCCCTGCTAAATGGATAACGTTAACGTTACCAATGGGAATTTTTTATTTATTTACACTAATAGAAACCATAAATTTCATACACAATAGATGATATAGATTTTTTTTTAGAGAGTCACTTGAGTTTTTCCATTTTATCCTATTCATCCGTACGGATCATTGATATTGGAAAAATCTTTTATTTTAATTTGCTTTTGTTCCAGCTCATAATCTGAACGAGTCACACATACACCCTAGTACATGTTCCTCGGCGCTGAGGGCATCCCCGAAGAGCGGGGGATTTCGTGACATTTCTTATTGGCTGTCTTGTGTTTCTAATAAGTTGTTTAATAGTTGGCATGCTGTATGATATACATAATGAGCTGGTTTAGATCAATCTTAACCGAATGCATTTCTAGTTAATAGAATCTTAAGAGAAATTCAGTGACAAGATAAAATTTAAAACTAAAATGTTTAACTATTTTTATTTGTTTTATTCGACTGCTACAAGATCAACAATTCCATGAACTTGGGCTTCTGTTGCTGACATAAACACATCCCTTTCCATATCTTCGGATACAACCCATACGGGTTTGCCCGTTCTTTGTACATAAACCCTAGTGAGGGTTTCGCGCAATTTCAAGAGTTCCTCCGCTTCCAAGATAAATTCTCCCGTTTGAGCCTCGTAAAAAGAGCTAGCAGGTTGATGAATCATTACCCTGATGGTATACCTTAAAAGGGGTTGCTTTAGCTCGCGCGACGAGGCGAAGAGAAAAATACAGAATAAAATATATAATTGAACAACCGTACATGCATTTTTTTCGCATTGCATACGGCTTTATAATGGAATTGACTTTTTTCCGCGCAAGAAAGAAAAAAAATAGGATCGATCCGATCACGATCAGTAAATGATCCAATTACCACCCTTCTTTTCGGAGGAGTTTCAAAATACTATGATGGCTCCGTTGCTTTATATTTATTTCGTCTATAATTCAGCAATCCCAAAGTTTCTTTTTGATCCGAAAACTAAAGAAAAAGACTTTTTTTTTACTCTTTCAAACAGAAATTTTTTTTTAAGAGTCTTTTGGTATGAAAAAAGTTTGTGACGCTGAAACAGACTCCCCATAAAAAAATCGAGAAGATTTTTCATCTCATACTACCCCTTCGATACATAATCTAATGTTTTGAAAAAAAAAATAGAGAAACAATTTTATCATATCGAATTAAAAGTGCCATGCTATTATTACTTAATTTTAAATATCGTGAAGGCATAGTATTCTTTTTTCTCTCAAATAAAAAACTCATTGGCGCTAAGCGTGAGGGAATGCTAAACGTTTGGTAATTTCTCCTCCGACCAGTATAAAAGATCCCATTGAAGCAGCTAACCCCATACATATTGTATGGACATCTGGTCGCACAAATTGCATAGTATCATAAATAGCTACTCCAGGTATTACCCAGCCGCCAGGAGAATTTATAAACAAATACAAATCTTTGTTATCAGCTTCGATACTGAGATATACCATAAGACCAATAAGTTGATTCGAGATTTCGCTATCGACCTCTTGGCCTAAAAAAAGTAATCTTTCGCGATAAAGTCGGTTGATTAGGATAAAATGGCATCCCTTAGAAACCGTACATGCACCGTTTTATGCATACGGTTCAAAAAAATCAATGTGGAGATTCGATTCGTTTTTCATTTTGTTAGAGGTTTAAAAAAAAAATGATTATAATTTAAAATAAAAAGTTTTTTTATATTCTAGTTTTCAAGAAATATTACTTTTTGTACCTTTACCCAATTACTCATAATAAAATTATAAAAAAACTCGCCTAAAAAAAATACACTTTACTAAACTTATCGAACTGCCTTTTCATTGATGTATCAATTCATCGAGATCCAATCCAAATCACGATGTCATTTTCTTGTTCGTGAATGGGCCTTTTTAATTCTTTTAGGTTTATGCTCTACTCCGGGTAAAGATCTGCCCGATTTATATTTGCACATATAGGACAAATTTTTCCAATACCACATGTGTGTTTTTTTTTTTTTTATTTTTTCGTTTGTCAAATTTAATATTCAACATATTTATTACTTTATTCGGATGATTAAAATTGAAATTCCGTTTGTTTATTTTATATTTGAATTTAAAATAAAAACCGTTAATTATTAGTTAAAAGTAAAAGTAATTAAAATGTATAATACAAGTAGTAATCTTCAATATATTCCCAATTGGAATGGGTTTTTTGATAAACGGAGCCTGGATACTTCATTTTTTTGGTCCAACCGAGCCAACCATAAATTATTCGAATTTATAATGTTAATCTGAATCCCCCTAAAACTCAAAAAAGTATTTTATTGCCTTTCACGCTCCAAATTTTTTATGATTTAATCAATATTTCTTGGGCGAAAGAGAGGATATCTCAATCGGGAGAGAAAACGGGGAAATACCATATGACCCAATATATCTGACAAGTCGCACTATACGTCAACCCAAGATGCATCTTCCTCTCCAGGACTTCGAAAGGGAACTTTTGGAACACCAATAGGCATTAAATCAAAGAAAAAATGAAGTACTATGGTTCACTTTAATGTGAAAACGTAATAATAGAGTTATTGTCTTCATAAGATTCACTTTGACATCATATATTATGCATAGATTATAAAAGTTTAGTTTAAAATGAAAACAGAATAGAATAAATAAAGAAAATTTATTAGGAATATAGCCTGCCAATAATCACCAAATATCAAAGTATTTAATGATACAAGATGGTATCAACTTCCCATTGCGTATTGATACTTATCGGATATAGAATAGATTTGTTTCTCGTTGTTCCTACAAACATAATTGTTCTATTATTACCAACAGAATAGAACAAACCTGAACCCTTGTTCCGAGATAATCCATCGAACAAAGGGGGTCCATTGTATAATCATAGTTTTTTCTAATGCAATAAAGTTACATAGTGTCATTTTTCCAGTTTTGATTAAAGGGGTATTTCCAATGGCTTTGCCTTGGTATCGTGTTANATACTGTCGTATTGAATGATCCCGGCCGGTTGATTTCTGTCCATATTATGCATACAGCTCTGGTTGCCGGTTGGGCTGGTTCGATGGCTCTATATGAATTAGCAGTTTTTGATCCCTCGGATCCCGTTCTTGATCCAATGTGGAGACAGGGAATGTTTGTTATACCTTTCATGACTCGTTTAGGAATAACCAATTCGTGGGGAGGTTGGAGTATTACAGGAGGGACTATAACGGATCCGGGTATTTGGAGTTACGAAGGTGTGGCTGGAGCACACATTGTGTTTTCTGGTTTGTGCTTTTTAGCAGCTATTTGGCATTGGGTGTATTGGGATCTAGAAATATTTTCTGATGAACGGACAGGAAAACCCTCTTTGGATTTGCCTAAGATTTTTGGAATTCATTTATTTCTTTCCGGAGTGGCTTGCTTTGGTTTTGGCGCATTTCATGTAACAGGTTTGTATGGTCCCGGAATCTGGGTCTCTGACCCTTATGGACTAACTGGAAAAGTACAACCTATAAGTCCAGCATGGGGTGTGGAAGGTTTTGATCCTTTTGTTCCAGGAGGAATAGCCTCTCATCATATTGCAGCAGGGACATTAGGCATATTAGCAGGTCTATTCCACCTTAGTGTCCGTCCGCCCCAACGTTTATACAAAGGATTACGTATGGGTAATATTGAAACCGTTCTTTCGAGTAGTATCGCTGCTGTCTTTTTTGCAGCTTTTGTTGTTGCCGGAACTATGTGGTATGGTTCAGCAACGACTCCGGTCGAATTATTTGGCCCCACTCGTTATCAATGGGATCAGGGATACTTTCAGCAAGAAATATACCGAAGAGTAAGCGCTGGGCTAGCCGAAAATAAAAGTTTATCAGAAGCTTGGTCGAAAATTCCTGAGAAATTAGCTTTTTATGATTACATCGGCAATAATCCGGCAAAAGGAGGATTATTTAGAGCGGGCTCAATGGACAATGGCGATGGAATAGCTGTTGGATGGTTAGGACACCCCGTTTTTCGAGATAAAGACGGACGTGAACTTTTTGTACGCCGTATGCCTACCTTTTTTGAAACATTTCCTGTCGTTTTGATAGATGGGGACGGAATTGTTAGAGCTGATGTTCCTTTTAGAAGAGCGGAATCT